ACCAACCTCATCTGTTTGTTTTTTAAACTTAGACTTGTAGCATAACACAGATATTTATTTCGGGAACTTATAACATGCGATTTCCGCCGAACATAAAGGAAAAAGCTCTTATGCCTGCCTAAAATAATCTATGGGTAAATGAATTCTAGCTAGTTTCAAATAGATCAAGATCGCCGGATGCCTAAAATAGAAAGTTGGTGGATCCATATGTATATCAATATCAATACTATGATTTATGAGGGGTCTGTTATTATTTTCGATCTAACCAATTTGATGAATTACTCCTAAAGGTTCCCATCAAACTAGTGCTAGTTCCCATCAAACTAGTGCTAGTTGATGAGAGTTCCTTCGGAAACAAAATAAAGTAAAGTTAAAATAATTTGGGATATTCTCTCAATTCCAATAAAATGCAATCGGATCAAGTATGAGGTGGCGATCAGAACATATATGGATAGAACTTATAACAGGGTCTCGAAAACTAAGTAATTTTTGCTGGGCCCTTATCGTTTTTTTAGGTTCATTAGAATTCTTATTGGTTGGAACTTCCAGCTATCTTGGTAGAAATTTGATATCTTTTGTTCCGTCTCAGCAAATCATTTTTTTTCCGCAAGGGATCGTGATGTCTTTCTACGGGATCGCGGGGCTCTTTATTAGTTCCTATTTGTGGTGCACAATTTCCTGTAATGTAGGTAGTGGTTATGATCGATTCGATAGAAGGGGAGGAAAAGTGTGTATTTTTCGTTGGGGATTTCCTGGAAAAAATCGTCGCATATTCCTCCGATTTCTTATAAAAGATATTCAATCCATTAGAATAGAAGTGAAAGGGGGTATTTATGCTCGTCGTGTCCTTTATATGGACATCAGAGGCCGGGGGGCTATTCCGTTGACCCATACTGATGAGAATTTGACTCCACGAGAAATTGAACAAAAAGCCGCGGAATTGGCCTATTTCTTGCGCGTACCGATTGAAGTCTTTTGAGAAAAGGAAGACGAATGCTTTCTGGGCAGGAGGGAAAAATGCAAGAATCCTCTTTTTCTATAACATAACTTAACTGAAGTTTAGTCAGAACGTTCAGTCCAGCCAAAGTCGACGTATATGGAACAACCATAAAACAAAACTTTTTTTGGTTTTTTATGCGTACCCAAATCCATGCAACTCAATTGAAACAAGTAAGAAATTGAACTACTGGATTCAATCCATCTCATATATCAAACGCTCATGTTTGAAAGAAATATTCGATCACATAGAGTCGACAAATGAAGTGAGTTAATTCAAAATTCACAGGTGATAAATGGCAAAAAAGAAAGCCTTCACTCCTCTTTTGTATCTTGCATCTATAGTATTTTTGCCCTGGTGGATTTTTCTCGCATTTACTAAAAGTATGGAATCTTGGGTTACTAATTGGTTGAATGCTGGTCCATCCGAAATTGTTTTGAATGATATTCAAGAAAAAAGTATTCTAGAAAAGTTCATAGAATTAGAGGAAATCCTCTTTTTGGACGAAATGATCAAAGAATATTCGGAGACCCGTCTACAACTTACTCTGGGAATCTACAAAGAAACGCTCCAATTAATCAAGATACATAATGAGGATCGTATCCATATGATTTTGCACTTCTCAACAAATCTAATCTGTTTTGTTATTCTAAGGGGTTATTCTATTTTAGGTAATGAAGAACTTGTTATTCTTAACTCTTGGGTTCAGGAATTCCTATCTAATTTAAGTGATACAGTCAAAGCTTTTTTGATTCTTTTATTAACCGATTTATGTATCGGATTTCATTCACCCCGCGGGTGGGAACTACTGATTGGTTCTGTCTACAAAGATTTTGGATTTGTTCATAATGATCAAATTCTATCTGGTCTTGTTTCCACTTTTCCAGTTATTCTTGATACTATTTTCAAATATTGGATTTTCTGTTATTTAAATCGTCTATCTCCGTCACTTGTGGTTATTTATCATTCAATGAATGATTGATAAATGATCTACCGATATTATCGAATTAGAATGTTTCTTACTTTGTAGTTCTACATAAGCATTAAAAACTTCCTATCCGGAGGATTTTCATCGTTTTCATCCTATCGTATTCCAGTAAAATGATTTCAGTAAATAGCAGAATCGTGGCTAGGGAACTATACTGGTGACCTACCCAATTTATTGTAGAAATTTTCGGATCAATGATTAGACCATGCAAACTAGAAATACTTTTTCTTGGATAAAGGAACAGATTACTCGATCTATTTCCGTATCGCTCATGATATATATCATAACTCGGACATCCATTTCAAGTGCATATCCTATTTTTGCGCAGCAGGGTTATCAAAATCCACGAGAAGCGACTGGGCGTATTGTATGTGCCAATTGCCATTTAGCTAGTAAGCCCGTGGATATTGAGGTTCCGCAAGCAGTACTTCCCGATACTGTATTTGAAGCAGTTGTTCGAATTCCTTATGATAAGCAAGTGAAACAAGTGCTTGCTAATGGTAAGAGGGGAGGTT